GGAAAATCGATGTTTTACTACCAATCACAAGTTTTATGTTCGACGTAGCCCTCATACTGGAAATTCTGATCCAGGATTGCTCTATCAATCACCATCTACTTCAGAGATACCTTCTGAAACATTTTTCAAATCCAAAAATTCACTATCTTCCCGCGAATTAGTGAATCAAGCCGAGTTCTTTTGTGCAGAATAAGAAAAAGAAAACAGCGGGTCAATCTTTAAAAACTTCATTGTAAGTATGAAATACTCATATAAATGTACAAATGTGGGAGAGATCAAGAAGATGCAGGGTCATTTATCTGATTGGCTAGTCAAGCATGAGCTAGTTCATAGATCTTTGGGCTTCGATTACCAAGGAATAGAGACTTTACAAATCAAAACTGAGGATTGGGACTCCATTGCTGTCATTTCATATGTATATGGTTACAATTATTTACGCTCCCAGTGCGCATATGATGTAGCACCTGGGGGATTTTTAGCTAGTGTGTATCATCTTACGAGAATACGGTATGGTATAGATAAACCTGAAGAGGTATGCATAAAAGTCTTTGTCCCAAGGAGTAATCCTAGAATACCATCTGTTTTCTGGATTTGGAGAAGTGCTGATTTTCAAGAACGAGAATCGTATGATATGTTAGGAATCTCTTATAATAATCATCCACGCCTTAAACGTATCTTGATGCCTGAAAGTTGGATAGGCTGGCCCCTACGTAAGGACTATATTACTCCAAATTTCTATGAAATACAAGATGCTCATTGAATGATAAGAAAAGAAACTCATGCTTACTTATACGATACGACACGACTCCAGAATGCATTCAAGTAAAGGAATATTTTTACTTTTGACGTTCTGTTCCAGATGAAACAGAGTAACTGGACTCTAATTCGTATTATGGATGGGCTAAAAGCTAAAAAAAGGGGGCTTCATTGATATTCCCCAATTTGAAAGATATCCATTTCGTATGAGCAAAAACAATAGAATAGGATGAATCAAAAGAGTTCTGTACCATGAACTTTGTACCGCGCACATTACATTACTTAGATGGATCCAGGGAAGTCAAATAAGTAGGAGTGAAAAAATAGAATAAATATGAAATAAAATACGAAAACAAAATTAAGAAATGAAAAAGGATCGGATTTTCTTTGTACTGTAACCATACATATATTTTTTACCCATTTCAAAAATGGAGATATATATCCATACATTATCTATATACCTAGATGAATAGAATACGTATACATATATAATGCTCTAGGCTATTAACGCCCGATTCGTCTCGATTAATTTGTATGAATAATTATCTTATACATTATTTACGTGTCAGGAACCAGATTTGAACTGGTGACACGAGGATTTTCAGTCCTCTGCTCTACCAACTGAGCTATCCCGACCCTTTTCCTTTTCCCTGCATTATCCTAGTACCTAGTAGAGCACTTTATCTATGTCAATTAAAGGGACTCAATAAAGTAAAAAGTATTATAAAATCTTACCCAGTCCCTGAATTTCTTAGATTAAAAAAAGGTATAAGATAAAAAGTAGTTAGGAACTATAGTTAAGTTAGGAAGAAAAACGGGCTTTTTATTGGGGATAGAGGGACTTGAACCCTCACGACTTATAAAGTCGACGGATTTTCCTTTTACTATAAATTTCATTGTTGTCGGTATTGACACGTAAAATGGGACTCTCTCTTTATTCTCGTCCGAATAATCCGTTTTTCAAAAGATCTATCAGACTCTGGAATGAATAATTTGATCACTGAATATGAATATTCGATTCTTCCTTCAATTTTGATTGGAAGAGATTCACAATAACTCTCAATTTTTTCATATATATATATAATGGATTTGGGCCGCGATTAATCAATAATCAATTGTTTACTATGTCAGTATGTATATATACGTATACAGGCATCCTCTCCGTAATTTTGATAGAAGGATTCCAGCTACCAACGTAACGTAATAAACTTCATTCGTTAGAACAGCTTCCATTGAGTCTCTGCACCTATCCTTTTTTTATGCTAGTTTGAGAAATTAAATCCTTGTTTTATCAAAATAAAGATTTGGCTCAGGATTGCCCATTTTTAATTCCGGGGTTTCTCTGAATTTGGAAGTTATCACTTAGCAGGTTTCCATACTAAGGCTCAATTTACTTAAGTCCGTAGCGTCTACCGATTTCGCCATATCCCCTTTTGAGACAGTATCTAATTGTAATCCTATTCACCCCTTTCATTTATTTATCTTGGAATCATTGCGTTGAATTCATTAGATAATGATTCTTATATCTAAAAAGTGTATGTCACTATTTTCTTTTTTTCGCCATCCTTTAGCATTTCATTTCCATTGTATTGAATGAACCCTATTTGTTTCAATCAGACATGATTCTATCATTGATGTGTCCGCAATTCAATATGAATAGATATATCCCACATATATACGTCTCCCCCCTTCATTTTGACTTTAAAAGCGCGATTTGGAATACTGGAAGGATCGATATTCATTCTTCTTTTTTTTTTTTCATCCTATCTCCTCCTTTCTGAATGAAAACCAAGGAATGTCTTATTATAACTTGAATTGTATCTCTATCTTTATTCTTATCTTAGGATGGATTCGCTATCATTATAGAAATAGAATTAATTATATCTAATTTCTAATTAATTAGCATAATTTAGTATAACTGCTCTAAAAAATAATTAGACTTTTCTAAAATCATAATAGCCAATTTAATTTGATATTATATTCTTATATTAAGTATTAAGTTATTAAGTAAGAATATGGAAATATTACGTATTATTTTATTATTAAGTAATTATTAATAATAGAAAATAAAAAAATAGTAATTTGAATTATACTAAAATAGAATCATATTCATATTATAGTTATCTTTATAAAATAAAAAAGATTAGTTTTAATATATAATAAAATCAAATTAGTTATATCATCTACTATTCTATAATAATATCTAGAATCATAATCTCTAAATAAAATAGAATCATAATCTCTAAATAAAATAGAGATTATAAATTAAAATAAATTGATATTTATATAAATTAATAAATAAAATAAATATTTAATATAATTATATAATTAATATTTAATGTCAATTCTAAATTAATAATTAATATAAAATAAATTGAAATTCAATTTTATTTCTATAAATAATAAATAGAAAATAGATTCTATTAAATTAATAGCTGATATCTAAATCTAAAATCTGGTAGTTTCCTGAGTCCTTGTTCACTATTTCTATTTCTGTTATGTGAGCCCGCTTAGCTCAGAGGTTAGAGCATCGCATTTGTAATGCGATGGTCATCGGTTCGATTCCGATAGCCGGCTTTTCTCTATCGATTCCATGATTGATAAGATTATTTCTTCTCTTCCCTTTCTCCAAATGTTGGGTTGCTGATCTATTATGTCGTGTTAACTTGTAACTATGAATAAAAAATTGATTGGAGTGGAGGAGCAATTAGATCTCTACAGAACAAATCATAAAACGGAGCCTTAACTTCCTTACTATATATACAATATACAAAAAATCCGGATATTGATACAATTCCATTCTATTTTAATTCTACTTTAATATTGTATACTTCAGTAGATTTAGCCTTGAGTATTGTATACTTCAGTTCAGTCTTAATTTAGATTTTTTCTTTCAAATTTCATTTAAAATAAAAATAAAGGAGTTTTATGTCTCGTTACCGAGGGCCTCGTTTCAAAAAAATACGCCGTCTGGGGGCTTTACCAGGACTAACTAGTAAAAGGCCTAGATCCGGAAGTGATCTTAAAAACCAATTGCGTTCTAGTAAAAGATCGCAATATCGTATTCGTCTAGAAGAAAAACAGAAATTGCGTTTTCATTATGGTCTGACAGAACGACAATTACTTAGATATGTGTATATCGCTGGAAAAGCCAAAGGGTCAACAGGTCAGGTTTTACTACAGCTACTTGAGATGCGTTTGGATAACATCCTTTTTCGGTTCGGTATGGCTTCGACCATTCCTGGAGCCAGACAATTAGTTAACCATAGACATATTTTAGTTAATGGTCGTGTAGTAGATATACCAAGTTATCGTTGCAAACCCCGAGATATTATTACTACGAAGGATAAAGAAAGATCGAAAGCTCTGATTCAAAATTATATTGCTTCCTCGCCTCGCGAGGAATTGCCAAAACATTTGACTATTGACTCATTCCAATATAAAGGATTAATAAATCAAATAATAGATAGTAAGTGGATCGGTTTGAAAATAAATGAGTTGTTAGTCGTAGAATATTATTCCCGTCAGACTTGAACCTAACGAAAATACCAAAGAAAGGTTCAGACAATTTGACTTTTACCCCATTTCTTTTTTTTTCGAAGGAAAAGGGCCTTGATCCGCATTTTTATTATTCACATATCACAAATGGATCCGTAGTAGGATTTTTTTCTTTCTTTTTTGCTTTTCCCATATTTTTATTTTACGTACCACAGTAATGTAATTAGGAATAGAGAATCTCTATCAAATCAAATTAAAGTTATCAACTGTTGGAATAAAGCTATCGATTTTTATTTCATACATTGTGGTCGGTAAGTTGGTGAATCGACAGAAACGGAAAGAGAGGGATTCGAACCCTCGGTAAACAAAAGCCTACATAGCAGTTCCAATGCTACGCCTTGAACCACTCGGCCATCTCTCCTACATAATCTTATTATTGACCAGAAACCGAGTGAAGTGAATAGCGAGTCATTCATATTATTTTATTGCAGTACGTACGGGTACGACTAATCAATGGTTCCATAGGAATAAAAAATTCCTTTCAAATTTCCTATTTCTGGACAACAATTTTCTTATCAGTTACCCCATGGGTCTATTACTAGTACTAGATTTATTTAGAAATTCATGAATTTTCGCATGGATTTTTCTTTTCTATTTCAATTGTATGACGTATACGCGTTATGCAAACAAAAGAGATGGTTACTCTAACTCTATTTTATCATGGAATCATTATTCCATTCTTTATTTTTACTCTTTTCTTTGAATCATAACAAAAAAAAAACTTCTCGAGTTACCAGAACAGAATCCGTAGTAAAATAAAGTCCTTGGTTAGTTAACTTATAGAAAATAATAATAGTTCCGTTCATCAGTATACTACTAAATTTGTATGCAATCCAATCTTATTCAAATATTTCATATCTCTCCTTGTCCAAAAGGGAACAATTTGAGCGGAAGATCCACATTTTTTTTTAGAATTAGTCTATTTTTATGATATTTCGTACTACTGTACAATACAATTCCTTTTTTGTGGGATCATTTTCCCTTGGGGAAAATGAGAAGAATTATAGAATGGATTGCTAATTATGCCTAGATCCCGGATAAATGGAAATTTTATTGATAAGACTTCTTCAATTGTAGCCAATATCTTATTACGAATAATTCCGACAACTTCAGGGGAAAAAAGGGCATTTACCTATTACAGAGATGGTGCGATTTGATTCTTTTTTTTTTTTTTTTTTTTTCTTGCTTTTTTAGCCCTTAATCTGAGAGAAAGAGGCGTGGTTCGGGATAGAAAGAAACAAATTATCGAAATAAACCGACGCTTGGTGAAGGTGAAGTTTGGAGATAGAACAATTCCTTCTGTCGTGTATCCTCGATTGATGCGGCCTCAGATGCTTTAATTCTCGATTTTAGTATTGAGCGAAAGGTTACTATAGGTTCTGGATTGCGGGTCAAAATACTACGCCACTAGTACCAATAGGCGGCATAGGGGAAGAAGCACTACTCTACGGAATCAACAACACGAAAACTTTGTTATATTATATCCCCGCTGGGTATCGGGACTAAGAAGAATCAATGGTTGGGACAACAAACATCCATCTCGTTTGTACTTTGGATACCCGTATAACCATCAAAGATTGTTGAAGTGACTAATTCCTGGGAATAGGAGGCGTTGAGGACAAAGAAATTGTTGGAGTTACCATTTCCATCTAGCACTAATACAATTGGTGTTAAGAAAAGACCTCTTTCGGGAAGGCTGGCTAGAGATTTCTAGTAAAAATACTAGCCCCCGTCAGTTCATAATTAGAATAGCGAAATCTTGATTCCAGAGATTATGTCCCTTAGTACTATGCACAGAAGGGAGGAGCCGTATGAGATGAAAATCTCATGTACGGTTCTGGAACGGAGATTCTTTGAATAGAATGAACGACCGTAACGGATGTCGGCTCAATCCGAAGGAAATTATGCGGAAGCTTTACAGAATTATTATGAAGCTACGCGACCAGAAATTGATCCCTACGATCGAAGTTATATACTCTATAACATAGGCCTTATACACACAAGCAACGGAGAGCATACGAAGGCTTTGGAATATTATTTTCGGGCACTAGAACGAAACCCATTCTTACCACAAGCTTTTAATAATATGGCCGTGATCTGTCATTACGTGCGACTATCTCCATTATAGAAAGAAGGAAAAAAGATTAAATTGGCTAGTAAATACTAGAATAAAATAGGCTTTCTACATATGCATCGTCCAAAGAAACGATTTTTATCAGCTGTAGCAAGGAAAAATACTTCACGAAAACCAAAATATGAAGAAATAGGTACGCCTATATACTCTATGGATATGGATAAAGGATCGAATTGATAGAGAAAGCACCGTAAAGATCAATTAGCAAGCTATTGGGTCGATACAGTTAAGAACTGCTTACTTATGTCATGATATGAGATATAAAGTTAGGAATCAACTTATGTAATAGAGTCGATCCACTAAGGTATTGAGCAGCGGTGTAGCATCAGATCCCAAAGATAGTAAGTTCTTTTTTCTTATGGAGGAAAGTCTTTTTCAAAAATTCTATATGAATTTCATATATGAGATGAAACCGAGATAGTTACCTTTCAGAAAATCCTAACGATCTAGGCGGAGTTCATTCTTCTGAAGGTAGGAGAAAAGATAAAACTGATTATTGATCAAAATTAGAGTTTGAAACTTATGTAATTAACTTCTTTTGGTTAAGGTTAACCCCAAAAAAATAGCATAAAAATCTAATTCAGTTAGCATAGGATAGATTAATAAGAGGGAGCGCAACAAAGAATCGATTGCTGAGCCGTATGAGGCAGGAAACTCTCAAGTACGGTTCTAAGGAAAGGAATTGAACCCCCTATTCCGACCGGGGAGAACAGGCCATTCTACAGGGTGATTCTGAAATTGCGGAGGCTTGGTTCGATCAAGCTGCTGAGTATTGGAAACAAGCTATAGCGCTTACTCCAGGTAATTATATTGAAGCACATAATTGGTTGAAGATCACGAAGCGTTTCGAATTCGAATAAAAGCACTTTTTTCATTTATTAAAATTGGTTATTGGATCCATCAATCAAATAACATAGATCGTTACTATGAGAAGATCCCATCAAGAATTTAATTATATCCCTTCCATTATATTTTGTATGGTATCCCATAAGGATAAATAATACGGATACAGCAGTCTAGAATAGTATAGAATATAGCTAATAAATAAAGGA